AAACATTAGATTCTGTATCGAGAGAGTAGTATGAGATAAGGGGTATTTCCGATTTTCTCTTATCTATCGGGAGTTCAGTTCAGCGTCACAAACTTTTTTGTTTTCATGCCGGAGAGTTCTTAACAATATTTATGTTATGAAAGAGTACGAAAAAAAAAAAGATTTTTTCCTTATTTGATCGGATTAAAAAGAAACTTTGGGATTGCTGAATCACAGACAAAAAAAAGAAAAAATAAACATATAAAGCAACGGAGCCATCATAGTATTTTTTAATTCCTCCGAAAGGAAGGATGGCAATTTGATTATTTACTCATCTGAGTCTGATAGATTCTATTTTTCTCTTTCTTCAATAGAAAGGAGGGGGGTCAATTTTCTTGTAGAGCCGTATGCACAAAAGATGCCTGTACGGTTGTTCAATTCTATCTTTTTTCTATTCTTTATCATGCGAGATAAGGGAAGCTTTTATTTTGTTATATCATCAGGGTAATGATGCATGAACCTGCTAGTGGTTTTTATATGGCACAAGTAGGCGAATTTGTCGTGGAAGCGGAAGAACTGCTGAAACTGCGTGAAACCCTCACAAGGGTTTATGCAGAAAGAACGGGCAAACCCTTATGGGTTGTATCCGAAGATCTGGAAAGAGATATTTTTATGTCAGCAACAGAAGCCCAAGCTTATGGAATTGTTGATTTTGTAGCGGTTCAAGGAAAATAACATGGATTTCGCGCAAATCCGTGATTTGAGATTTTATCTTCGAATTGAATATTATAGTAAATAGAAGTAATTCACCATCATTCGGTTAGGATCAATCTAAACCAACCCATCATATTATGTATACGATTCAACATGCCAACTATTAAACAACTTATTAGAAATACAAGACAGCCAATCAGAAATGTCACGAAATCCCCCGCTCTTCGGGGGTGCCCTCAGCGTCGAGGAACATGTACTAGGGTGTATGTGCGACTCGTTTAGATCATGAGCTGGCACAAAAGCAAGAAAACTACTTTTACAGTATCAATGATCAGTACCGGTGAATGGGATAGGATGGAAAAAGGAACTCCCTCCATTATTCAAAAAAAACTTTACCATATCCCTCTATTGTGTATGAAGTTTATGGTTTCCGTTGGTGTAAATCCAATCACCTGAATTTAAGATGATAAGAAATTCTCCATTGGTAACAAATGGTTATCCATTAAGCGGAGGAAATCTTATTTAAAAAGCATAAAACATAAAGATTAGGTAGGCTCCCAATCTGGCAAGAACGGACTAAGAGGGTCAGCTACCCAGCAAACTTTCATAATTAAATACCGTTACTGTATAGGTAGATCTGATTGTGAAAGACCTATTACTGGATAATTCATGGGTAGAGCCAAAGCGTGTGAACTATACAAGTTCCCAATAACATCAATTAGTTGATTAAATAGTAAATTAAAGTATAAAGTAAGGGCTCCGGTGTATAGAGAAGACCTCACCGTTTAAGAAGTAACCATAGAAACGAAGGAACCCACTATTTCTTTTTTTATTTCTTTTATTTACTATATTTTTGATACCTAGGAAAATCCAATTTCTTATTTCTGTCTTATTTCGCAGTGAAATACCTAAAAAAAAAGAAAAAATCGTGGTCGGGAAGGTTAGAGTAGCCAAAGCCATTGGAATTTTGATTTTATACATTGGAAAAATCCGTTTTGTTATTAATAGACTAGGAAGGGGAAAAGAATAACTGAAAGAAAGGCAATCAATTAGTTATTCGTCAAAGTTTCATTTATTCAATGACCAGAATTAAACGGGGATATATAGCTCGGAGACGTAGAACAAAAATTCGTTTATTTGCATCAAGCTTTCGAGGGGCTCATTCAAGGCTTACTAGAACTATTACTCAACAGAAAATAAGAGCTTTAGTTTCGGCTCATCGGGATAGGGATAGGAAAAAGAGAGATTTTCGTCGTTTGTGGATCACTAGGATAAACGCAGTAATTCGCGAAAGGGGAGTATCCTATAGTTATAGTAGATTAATACACGATCTGTACAAGAGACAGTTGCTTCTTAACCGTAAAATACTTGCACAAATAGCTATATCAAATAGGAATTGTCTTTATATGATTTCGAACGAAATCATAAAGGAAGTAGATTGGAAAGAATCTACCAGAATAATTTAAATTGAGTTACCCGGAGAATGAACTCCGGGAAGGTAGAGTAGAAATTAGTATGAGAAAATATGCTAAAGTAGTCAAAATGAATGAACACGTTCAATTCAATAAAAACAGATTTCTTTTTTTCCGATTCATTTTTTTCTTACGACACGATACTCAAATCTAGATTCACTCAAATCTAGATTCTTGTAATTATGATTCAAGTGAAGAAAAAGTAAGCCTATTTATTTCGGGCTTTAAAACCAGTAGTTCTAGCGGTCGACTCGGTTCTTTCAAATTGTTTCTCATTATTGAGAAAAGGTAACAAAGATAAAATACGAGCTTGTTTTATAGCAAGAGTAATTAAT